TTTACCTGTAGAAATACATCTTGGATCTGTCGATTATGCTATGGCCGGAGTCCTACTCACGGCGACCTGGTCGAATTAGGAGAAGCTGTAGGTATTATTGCGGGACAATCCATTGGAGAGCCGGGTACTCAACTAACATTACGAACTTTTCATACTGGCGGAGTCTTCACGGGGGGTACTGCAGAACATGTACGAGCCCCTTCTAATGGAAAAATAAAATTCAATGAGGATTTGGTTCATCCCACACGTACACGTCACGGCCACCCTGCCTTTCTATGTTATATAGACTTGGATGTCACTATTGAGAGTGAAGATATTATCCATAATGTGAATATTCCGCCAAAAAGTTTTCTTTTAGTTCAAAATGAGCAATATGTAGAATCAGAACAAGTGATTGCTGAAATTCGTGCGGGAACATCCACTTTGAGTTTTAAAGAAAAGGTTCGAAAACATATTTATTCTGACTCAGAGGGAGAAATGCACTGGAGTACCGACGTGGATCATGCACCTGAATTTACATATGGTAATGTTCATCTCTTACCAAAAACAAGCCATTTATGGATATTAGCCGGAAGGCCACACAAACCCATTGTGGCCCCGCGTTCGCTCCATAAGGATCAAGACCAAACGAACGCCCATTTTCTTTCTGTCGAACAAAGATATATTTCTAACTCTTCAGTGACCAAGGCTCACATGAGACATAATTTTTTGAGTTCAGATTCTTCTATTTCTAGTAAGAAAAGGGGTAGGATTCCTGATTATTCAAAACTGAATCGAATCGTAAGAACTGGGCATTCTAATCTCATATATCCTGACAAAAATTCCGATTTATTGGCAAAGAGACGACGAAATAGATTCACCATTCCATTTCAATCGATTCAAGAACGAGAGAAAGAATCAATGCCCACTTCAGGTATCTCAATTGAAATACCCATAAATGGCAGTTTCCGGAGAAAGAGTATTCTTGCTTATTTTGATGATCCTAGATACCGAAGAGCTAGTTCGGGAATTACAAAATATGGGACTATAGAGGCGCATTCAATTATAAAAAAAGAGGGTTTGATTGAATATCGAGGAGTCAAAGAATTTAGAGCAAAATGCCAAATGCAAATAGATCGGTTTTTTTTCATTCCCGAGGAAGTACATATCTTACCACGATCTTCTTCCATAATGGTACGTAACAATAGTATCGTTGGAGTAGATACACAAATCACTTTAAATACAAGAAGCCGGGTAGGCGGGTTGGTCCGAGTAGAGAAGAAAAAAAAAAAGACTGAACTAAAAATTTTTTCGGGAAATATCCATTTTCCTGGAAAAACAGATAAAATATCCCGACACAGGGGCCTTTTGATACCGCCGGGAAGGGGACAAACAAAACGGAAACATTTGAAAAATTGGATCTATGTCCAACGAATCACACCTACTAAGAAAAGGTATTTTGTTTTGGTTCGACCCGTAGTCACATATGAAATAACGGACGGTATAAGTTTATCAACACTTTTCCCTCAGGATCTGTTGCAGGAAAGGGATAAGGTGCAACTTCAAGTTGTCAATTATATCCTTTATGGAAGTGGCAAGCCGATTCGGGGAATTTCTGACACAAGTATTCAATTAGTTCGGACTTGCTTAGTATTGAATTGGGACCAAGACAAAAAAAGTGCGTCTATTGAAGATGCGCGTGCCTCCTTTGTTGAAGTAAAGACAAATGGTATGATTCGAAATTTCCTAAAAATCGATTTAGCGAAATCCACTATTTCATATGCTGGGAAAAGGAACGATCCATCAGATTCAGGATTGCTTTTTGATAATGGATCATATCGTATGAATCCCTTTTTTTCTATTTATTCAAAAACAAAAAAAACAAGACTTCAACAACCTTTTAGCCAAAATTATGAAACTGTTCGTACGTTGTTGAATAGAACGAAGGAATGCCAATCTTTTCTCATTTTGTCATCAGCCAATTGTTTTCGAATGGGCCTATTCAAAGGTCTAAAATATTACAACGAACCCGACCCACTAATTTCAATTAGGAATTCGTCGGGTCCGTTTGGAACAGCCCTTCAAATTGCTAATTTTTTTTCTTTTTACCGTTTAATAACTCATAATCAGATCTTGGTAACTAACTATTTGCAACTTGACAATTTAAAACAAACTTTTCGAGTAATGAAATATTATTTAATCGATGAAAATAGGAAGGTTTATAATCCCGATCCGGTAAGTAACAGTATTTTGAATCCGTTCAAATTGAATTGGTATTGTCTTCACCACAATTCTTGTGAAGAGACTTCCACAAAAATAAGTGTTGGACAATTTCTTTGTGAAAATGTATGTATAGCCAAAAACGGGCCACACTTAAAGGCGGGTCAAGTTCTAATTGTTCAAGTTGGCTCTGTAGTAATAAGAGCAGCGAAGCCCTATTTGGCCACCCCAGGAGCAACTGTTCATGGCCATTATGGGGAAATCGTTTATGAAGGAGATACATTAGTTACATTTATATATG